AAAGACTTAGTCCTAACCTTACTGTTGGTTGTTGCTAGATATATACATGCAAGTATCCGCATTCCAGTGCAAATGCCCCTGGTACCCTTCCTCAGGTCGACGGGAGCGGGCATCAGGCACACCACAACCGTAGCCCAAGACGCCTAGCAGTTGCCACACCCCCACGGGTATTCAGCAGTAATTAATATTAAGCAATGAGTGAAAACTTGACTTAGTCATAGCAACTTCAGGGTCGGTAAATCCTGTGCCAGCCACCGCGGTCATACAGGAGACCCAAATTAACATTATAACGGCGTAAAGAGTGGTCACATGCTATCCAAGTAACTAAGATTAAAAAGCAACTGAGCTGTCATAAGCCCAAGATGCCCATAAGGCCTCTATTCAAAGAAAATCTTAGACAAACGACTGATTGAACTCCACGAAAGCCAGGGCCCAAACTGGGATTAGATACCCCACTATGCCTGGCCCTAAATCTTGATGCTCGATCTTACCGGAGCATCCGCCCGAGAACTACGAGCACAAACGCTTAAAACTCTAAGGACTTGGCGGTGCCCCAAACCCACCTAGAGGAGCCTGTTCTGTAATCGATGATCCACGATACACCTAACCATTTCTTGCCAGAGCAGCCTATATACCGCCGTCGCCAGCCCACCCGGCATGAAGGACCAACAGTGGACGCAATAGCCCAAAATACGCTAACAAGACAGGTCAAGGTATAGCCTATGAAATGGGAGCAATGGGCTACATTTTCTATCCTAGAACATACGGCAAAGGGACCTGAAACGGTCCCTAGAAGGAGGATTTAGCAGTAAAAAGGGAAAATCGAGCCCTTTTTAAGACGGCCCTGGGACACGTACATACCGCCCGTCACCCTCCTCAAAAGCAACCAATTACCCCATAACTAATACGCTTCCCAGCCAAAGAGGAGGTAAGTCGTAACAAGGTAAGTGTACCGGAAGGTGCACTTAGACTACCAAGACGTAGCCTTAACCCAAAGCACTCAGCTTACACCTGAGAGATGTCTGATAGCACCAGATCGTCTTGATGCCAAATTCTAGCCCAATACACCTGACCTGGAATAACAAAGCTACTACCCACGAACAACTAAAACATTTATTAGTCCCAGTATAGGCGATAGAAAAGACACCATTGGAGCGATAGAGATCACGTACCGTAAGGGAAAGATGAAATAACAGTGAACAAGACAAGCTAAAAACAGCAAAGATCAGCCCTTGTACCTTTTGCATCATGGTCTAGCAAGAAAAACCAAGCAAAATGACTTTAAGTTTGCCACCCCGAAACCCAAGCGAGCTACTTGTGAGCAGCTAATTTGAGCGAACCCGTCTCTGTTGCAAAAGAGTGGGATGACTTACTAGTAGAGGTGAAAAGCCAACCGAGCTGGGTGATAGCTGGTTGCCTGTGAAACGAATCTAAGTTCACTCTTAATTCTTCTCCAAGGAAAACACACGAACCCTAATGAAGCGAATTAAGGGCAATTTAAAGGAGGTACAGCTCCTTTAAAAAAGAATACAATCTCTACGAGCGGATAAACAGCCATAACCAAGACTACTGTGGGCCCTCAAGCAGCCATCAACAAAGAGTGCGTTAAAGCTCCGAACCTCAAAAATCTAAGGACATTGTGACTCCCTCCTCACTAACAGGCTAACCTATAACCCAATAGGAGAATTAATGCTAGAATGAGTAACCAGGGTACCCCCTCTTAGACGCAAGCTTACATCAGTACATTATTAACAAGCCCCCATATACGATAAATCAAACAAGCAAAGTATTATTTACCTTGTTAACCCGACAAAGGAGCGTCCACTAAGAAAGATTAAAACCTGTAAAAGGAACTAGGCAAACCCGTCAAGGCCCGACTGTTTACCAAAAACATAGCCTTCAGCAAACCAAAAACAAGTATTGAAGGTGATGCCTGCCCGGTGACTTGATGTTTAACGGCCGCGGTATCCTAACCGTGCAAAGGTAGCGCAATCAATTGTCCCATAAATCGGGACTTGTATGAATGGCTAAACGAGGTCTTAACTGTCTCTTACAGGCAATCGGTGAAATTGATCTCCCTGTGCAAAAGCAGGGATAAACCCATAAGACGAGAAGACCCTGTGGAACTTTAAAAACAGCGGCCACTCCAAAATACATTCCCCCCCACTCCGGGCACACTAACCCATGGACCACTGGCTCGCATTTTTTCGGTTGGGGCGACCTTGGAGCAAAACAAAACCTCCAAACACTAGACCACACCTCTAGACCAAGAGCAACCACTCAACGTGCAAATAGCACCCAGACCCAATACAATTGATCAATGGACCAAGCTACCCCAGGGATAACAGCGCAATCTCCTCCAAGAGCCCATATCGACGGGGAGGTTTACGACCTCGATGTTGGATCAGGACATCCTAGTGGTGCAGCCGCTACTAAGGGTTCGTTTGTTCAACGATTAACAGTCCTACGTGATCTGAGTTCAGACCGGAGTAATCCAGGTCGGTTTCTATCTATGATGAACTCTTCCCAGTACGAAAGGATAGGAAAAGTGAGGCCAATACTACAAGCAAGCCTTCGCCTTAAGTGATGAAAGCAACTAAACCACAAAAGGCTATCAAACCCACCCCACATCCTAGAAAAGGACCAGCTAGCGTGGCAGAGCTCGGCAAATGCAAAAGGCTTAAGTCCTTTAAATCAGAGGTTCAAATCCTCTCCCTAGCTTATATCTCCTACCTCACATGACCAACTACCAACTACTAATCAACCTTATCATGGCCCTATCCTACGCTGTGCCAATTTTAGTCGCAGTGGCCTTCCTAACGCTAGTAGAACGAAAAATCTTAAGCTACATGCAAGGCCGAAAAGGACCAAACATTGTCGGCCCATTTGGCCTATTACAACCCCTGGCAGACGGGGTAAAACTATTCATCAAAGAACCAATCCGACCGTCCACTTCCTCCCCCATCATATTCATCACAACTCCCATACTCGCCTTACTACTTGCAATCTCAATCTGAACACCGCTCCCAATCCCATTTTCCCTAGCAGACCTTAACCTAGGCCTACTCTTCCTACTTGCCATATCAAGCCTAGCAGTGTACTCAATCTTGTGATCTGGCTGAGCCTCCAACTCAAAATACGCCCTAATCGGGGCATTACGAGCAGTGGCCCAAACCATCTCCTATGAAGTCACACTAGCAATTATCCTCCTATCAATCATCCTCCTCAGCGGAAGCTACACCCTCAACACCCTTGCAGTCACCCAAGAACCCCTCTACCTCATCTTCTCCTGCTGACCCTTAGCCATAATATGATACGTATCAACCCTAGCCGAAACCAATCGAGCCCCATTCGACCTAACGGAAGGAGAGTCAGAACTAGTCTCCGGTTTCAACGTCGAATACGCAGCGGGCCCCTTCGCCCTATTTTTCTTAGCTGAATACGCCAATATCATACTCATAAACACACTGACAGCTATTCTATTCCTCAACCCAAGCCTACTTAACCCGCCCCAAGAGCTATTCCCAGCCGTACTAGCAACAAAGACCCTACTACTATCAGCCGGGTTCCTATGAATCCGAGCTTCCTACCCACGATTCCGATACGACCAGTTAATACACTTACTATGAAAGAACTTCCTACCACTCACACTAGCCCTATGCCTATGACACACCAGCATACCAATCTGCTACGCAGGTCTGCCTCCCTACCTAAGGCCACCCGGAAATGTGCCTGAACTCAAAGGATCACTTTGATAAAGTGAACATAGAGGTACACCAGCCCTCTCATTTCCTACCCACATTAGAAAAGCAGGAATTGAACCCGCACTAGAGAGATCAAAACCCTCCATACTTCCCTTATATTATTTTCTAGCAGGGTCAGCTAAACAAGCTATCGGGCCCATACCCCGAAAATGATGGTTCAACCCCTTCCCCCGCTAATGAACCCCCAAGCAAAGCTAATCTTCACCTTCAGCCTGCTCTTAGGGACCACCATCACCATCACAAGCAACCACTGAATCACAGCCTGAGCCGGCCTTGAAATCAACACACTATCCAACCTCCCCCTGATCTCAAAATCCCACCACCCCCGAGCCATCGAAGCCGCAACCAAATACTTCCTAACCCAAGCAACAGCCTCAACTTTAGTACTATTCTCCAGCATAACCAACGCATGGCACACAGGACAATGAGACATCACCCAGATAACACACCCAATCTCATGCCTAATCCTAACTTCAGCTATTGCTATAAAATTAGGAATAGTACCATTCCACTTCTGATTCCCCGAAGTACTCCAAGGAGCCCCTCTTACCACCGGCCTGCTCCTCTCTACCATTATAAAACTCCCCCCTATTACACTACTCTTCATGACATCCAGCTCACTAAACCCAACCCTACTAACCTGCATGGCTATCATATCCACGGCCTTAGGCGGATGAATAGGACTAAACCAAACACAAGTTCGAAAAATCCTAGCATTCTCCTCCATCTCCCATCTGGGATGAATAACCATTATTCTCTCCTTCAACCCCAAACTCACCATACTAAACTTCTATCTATACATCCTAATAACCTCAACCATTTTCCTTACCCTAAACACAACCAAAGTACTAAAGCTATCAACCCTAATAACCACGTGAACAAAAGCCCCAGCACTAAACGCAATACTGCTGCTAGCCTTGCTTTCACTAGCAGGACTTCCCCCCATAACAGGATTCCTGCCCAAATGACTCATCATCCAAGAGCTAACCAAGCAAGGCCTAGCCCCCGCAGCAACCACAATCTCCCTACTCTCCCTACTCGGGCTGTTCTTCTACCTACGTCTTGCGTACTGCTCAACAATTACCCTACCCCCACACACCACAAACCACATGAAACAATGATACACCCACAAGCCAACCAATACCCTAATCGCCATCTCGGTTGTCGCATCCACCATACTCCTTCCAATCTCCCCAATAATCTATATCGCCCTCTAAGAAACTTAGGATTAATTTAAACCGAAGGCCTTCAAAGCCTTAAAAAAGAGTTGAACCCTCTTAGTTTCTGCTAAGACTCGCAGGATACTACCCTGCATCTCCTGAATGCAACCCAGGGACTTTAATTAAGCTAGAGCCTTGCGGATTCGCTAGACAGATGGGCTTCGATCCCACAACTCTATAGTTAACAGCTATATGCCTAAACCAACAGGCCTCTGCCTAAAGCTCCGGCACGCACTAACGCACATCGATGAGCTTGCAACTCACCATGAATTTCACCACAGAGCTGATAAGAAGAGGAATTGAACCTCTGTAAAAAGGACTACAGCCTAACGCTTACACACTCAGCCATCTTACCTGTGACATTCATTACTCGATGATTATTCTCAACAAACCACAAAGACATCGGCACCCTATACCTAATCTTCGGTGCATGAGCCGGAATAGTAGGCACCTCACTTAGCCTCCTAATTCGAGCAGAACTAGGACAACCCGGCGCACTCCTTGGCGACGACCAAATCTACAACGTAGTCGTCACAGCCCACGCCTTCGTAATAATCTTCTTCATAGTTATGCCAATTATGATCGGGGGATTCGGAAACTGACTGGTTCCACTAATAATTGGTGCACCTGACATAGCATTCCCCCGAATAAACAACATAAGCTTCTGACTTCTCCCCCCATCATTCCTACTGCTCCTAGCCTCCTCTACCGTAGAAGCAGGGGTAGGGACCGGTTGAACCGTATATCCTCCCCTAGCCGGAAACTTAGCCCATGCTGGAGCCTCCGTAGACCTAGCTATCTTCTCCCTCCACCTGGCAGGGATCTCCTCAATCCTAGGGGCAATCAACTTTATCACCACGGCAATCAACATAAAACCACCTGCTCTATCACAGTACCAAACACCACTGTTCGTCTGATCAGTGCTAATCACCGCAGTACTACTTCTTCTCTCACTCCCCGTACTAGCCGCCGGCATCACCATGCTCCTAACAGATCGCAACCTAAACACCACCTTCTTCGACCCTGCCGGAGGAGGAGACCCGGTACTCTATCAACACCTATTCTGATTCTTCGGACACCCAGAAGTATACATTCTAATCCTTCCAGGGTTCGGAATCATCTCCCACGTCGTAACCTACTATGCCGGCAAAAAAGAGCCATTCGGATACATAGGCATAGTATGGGCTATACTCTCCATTGGATTCCTAGGATTCATCGTATGAGCACACCACATATTCACAGTAGGCATAGACGTAGACACCCGAGCCTACTTCACATCAGCCACTATGATTATTGCCATCCCAACCGGAATTAAAGTCTTCAGCTGACTAGCAACCCTACACGGCGGAATTATCAAATGAGACCCCCCTATACTATGAGCACTAGGCTTCATCTTCCTATTCACTATCGGTGGACTAACTGGCATCGTCCTAGCAAACTCTTCCCTAGACATCGCCCTACACGACACCTACTATGTAGTAGCCCACTTCCACTACGTCCTATCCATAGGAGCAGTATTCGCAATCCTAGCAGGCTTCACCCACTGATTCCCACTATTTACAGGATACACACTCCACCACACATGAGCCAAAATCCACTTCGGAGTAATATTTGTAGGCGTCAATCTCACCTTCTTCCCACAGCACTTCCTAGGGCTAGCAGGGATGCCTCGTCGATATTCAGACTACCCAGACGCCTACACCCTATGAAACACTATCTCCTCAGTAGGATCATTAATCTCAATAACAGCCGTAATTATACTAATCTTTATCATCTGAGAAGCCTTCGCATCCAAACGCAAAGCCTTCCAACCAGAACTGACAAGCACTAATATTGAATGAATCCACGGCTGCCCTCCCCCATTCCACACCTTTGAAGAACCAGCCTTCGTACAAGTACAAGAAAGGAAGGAGTCGAACCCCCATATGTTGGTTTCAAGCCAACCGCATATAAACCACTTATGCTTCTTTCTCACAAGAGATGTTAGTAAAACTATTACATAGCCTTGTCAAGACTAAATTACAGGTGAAAGCCCTGTACATCCCAGCATCCAAACATGGCCAACCACATACAATTCAGCTTTCAAGATGCTTCATCCCCTATCATAGAAGAGCTAATACAATTCCACGACCACGCCCTAATAGTTGCCCTAGCTATTTGCAGCTTAGTCCTTTACCTCCTAACCCTCATGCTGACAGGAAAACTAACAGCCAACACAGTCGACGCACAGGCAATTGAACTAGTATGGACAATTCTCCCAGCCATAGTCTTAATCGCATTAGCCCTACCCTCACTACGAATCCTTTACCTAAAAGACGAAATCAACGAGCCAGATCTGACCTTAAAAGCCATCGGTCACCAATGATACTGAACCTATGAATATACTGACTTCAAAAACCTTACATTCGACTCCTATATAACACCTACAACAGACCTACCTCTAGGTCACTTCCGACTCTTAGAAGTAGACCATCGCGTTATTGTACCCACAGAATCCACCGTCCGAGTTATCGTCACTGCCAACGACGTACTACACTCATGAGCTGTCCCAAGCCTAGGCGTGAAAACCGATGCAATCCCAGGACGCCTAAACCAAACCTCATTTGTAGCCTCTCGACCAGGAGTCTACTACGGTCAGTGCTCAGAAATCTGTGGAGCGAACCACAGCTTCATACCCATCGTAGTAGAAGCTACCCCCCTAGCTAACTTTGAAAACTGATCCTCCCTCCTATCATCCTAACCATTAAGAAGCTATGGAACAGCACTAGCCTTTTAAGCTAGAGACAGAGGACACACCATCCCTCCTTAATGATATGCCACAGCTAAACCCTACCCCCTGATTTTTTATCATGCTCATTTCCTGATCAACATTCTCACTACTCATCCAACCTAAAATTTTAACATTCCTGACAACAAACCCACCATCCAATAAAGCTGTAACAACTCCAACTACCTCCCCTTGAACCTGACCATGAACCTAAGCTTCTTCGACCAATTCTCAAGTCCCTCCCTACTAGGAATCCCCCTAATCCTAATCTCAATAACATTTCCGGCCCTCCTCCTCCCCTCCCTAAACAACCGTTGAATCACTAACCGACTATCAACCCTACAACTGTGATTAATTAACCTAATCACAAAACAACTAATAACCCCACTAAACAAAAAAGGGCATAAATGAGCCCTAATCTTAACCTCCCTAATAATCTTCCTACTACTAATTAACCTACTTGGGCTCCTCCCATACACCTTTACCCCCACCACCCAACTATCCATGAACCTAGCCTTAGCCTTCCCCCTATGACTAGCCACCCTACTCACTGGGCTACGAAATCAACCATCAATCTCCCTAGGCCATCTACTACCAGAAGGTACCCCCACCCCACTAATCCCAGCCCTTATCCTTATTGAAACAACAAGCCTCCTCATCCGCCCACTAGCATTAGGTGTACGACTGACAGCAAATCTAACAGCAGGACATCTACTAATCCAACTCATCTCCACAGCCACAGTAGCCCTATCATCAACAATACCAGCAGTCTCACTACTGACCCTCCTAGTTCTCCTACTGCTCACAATCCTAGAAGTAGCAGTAGCCATGATCCAAGCCTACGTCTTCGTACTACTCCTAAGCCTATACCTTCAAGAAAACATCTAACCCCTAATGGCACACCAAGCACACTCATACCACATAGTAGACCCAAGCCCATGACCCATCCTCGGAGCAGCCGCCGCCCTACTAACTACTTCCGGCCTGACCATGTGATTCCACTATAACCTGCCCTACCTCTTAATCGCAGGCCTAATCTCTACTATCCTAGTTATATTCCAATGATGACGAGATATTGTACGAGAAAGCACATTCCAAGGACATCACACCCCTACAGTCCAAAAAGGGTTACGTTACGGCATAGCCCTATTCATCACATCCGAAGCCTTCTTTTTCCTGGGTTTCTTCTGAGCTTTCTTCCACTCAAGCTTAGCCCCAACCCCAGAACTAGGAGGACAATGACCGCCAGTAGGCATCAAACCCCTTGACCCAATAGACGTCCCCCTTCTAAACACCGCCATCCTACTAGCATCAGGAGTTACTGTTACATGAGCCCACCACAGCATTACAGAATCTCGACGAAAACAAGCAATTCACGCCCTAACCCTAACAGTCCTTCTAGGGTTCTACTTCACTGCCCTCCAAGCTATAGAATACTACGAAGCCCCCTTCTCCATTGCAGATGGTGTATACGGCTCTACCTTCTTTGTTGCCACTGGATTCCATGGCCTCCACGTAATCATCGGTTCAACTTTCCTATTAGTCTGCCTCCTACGTCTAATTAAATTCCACTTTACATCAAACCACCACTTTGGGTTCGAAGCAGCAGCCTGATACTGACACTTCGTAGACGTCGTATGACTATTCCTGTACATCTCCATCTACTGATGAGGATCTTACTCTTCTAGTATATTAAATACAATCGACTTCCAATCCCTAGAATCTGGTTTAAACCCAGAGAAGAGTAATTAACATAATCACCTTCATAATCACCCTATCTCTAACCCTAAGCATTATCCTAACCGCACTAAACTTCTGACTTGCCCAAATAACACCCGACTCAGAAAAACTCTCCCCATACGAATGTGGCTTTGACCCCACAGGCTCCGCCCGACTGCCTTTCTCCATCCGATTCTTCCTTGTAGCAATCCTATTCCTCCTATTCGACCTGGAAATTGCCCTCCTCCTTCCCCTCCCATGAGCCACCCAACTTCAAGCCCCCATAAACACACTAATCTGAACCTCCACACTAATCCTGCTACTTACCCTCGGACTTGTATATGAATGAACCCAAGGAGGGCTAGAATGAGCAGAATAGACAGAAAGTTAGTCTAACCAAGACAGTTGATTTCGACTCAACAGATTATAGCCCAAACCCTATAACTTTCTTCATGACTGCCCTCAACCTAAGCTTCTACTCAGCCTTTACCCTAAGCAGCCTAGGCCTAGCCTTTCACCGCACCCACCTGATCTCTGCCTTATTGTGCTTAGAGAGCATAATACTATCAATATACGTCGCACTGTCAATATGACCTGTCCAAATACAAATAGCATCCTCCACCCTACTTCCTATTATTATGCTAACCTTCTCCGCCTGTGAAGCAGGCACAGGACTGGCCCTACTTGTCGCCTCTACACGAACCCACGGTTCCGACCACCTACACAACTTCAACCTACTACAATGCTAAAAATCCTAATACCAACCATCGCACTCCTCCCCCTAACAATACTCTCCCCCCATAAACATCTATGGACCAATACCACTGCCTACAGCCTACTAATCGCCACTGCCAGCCTCCAATGACTCACACCAACATACTACCCAAACAAAGGCCTAACCCCCTGAACCTCAATCGACCAAATTTCCACTCCCCTACTGGTTCTCTCCTGCTGGCTCCTTCCCCTAATACTAATAGCAAGCCAAAACCATTTAGAACAAGAACCTCCCATCCGAAAACGAATCTTCATCGCAACAGTAGTCGCAGTCCAACCCTTCATCCTACTAGCCTTCTCAGCCTCAGAGCTAATACTATTCTACATTGCATTCGAAGCCACCCTAATCCCAACCTTAATCCTAATCACCCGATGGGGCAACCAACCCGAACGACTAAACGCGGGAATTTACCTATTATTTTATACACTCGCCAGCTCACTCCCCCTGCTCGTTGCAATCCTACACCTACACAACCAAATAGGTACCCTATACTTCCCAATACTCAAACTCTCACACCCCGCAGCCTCCTCCTCCTGAACAGGAATGGCATCAAGCCTGGCCCTCCTAGTAGCCTTCATGGTCAAAGCCCCCCTATACGGTCTACACCTATGACTACCCAAAGCCCATGTAGAAGCCCCCATCGCAGGGTCCATGCTTCTCGCCGCCCTACTACTAAAACTAGGAGGCTACGGCATTATACGAATAACCATCTTCACAAACCTACCCTCAAGCAACCTACACTACCCTTTCATCACACTTGCACTATGAGGTGCCCTAATAACCAGCGCAATCTGCTTACGACAAATCGACTTAAAATCCCTCATTGCCTACTCATCAGTCAGCCACATGGGACTTGTTGTCGCCGCAACCATAATCCAAACCCAATGAGCATACTCAGGAGCAATAATCCTAATAATCTCCCATGGCCTAACCTCCTCAATATTATTCTGCCTAGCTAACACCAATTACGAGCGCACTCATAGCCGAATCCTACTACTGACACGAGGCCTACAACCCCTCCTACCCCTCATAGCCACCTGATGACTATTAGCAAACCTAACAAACATAGCGCTCCCCCCAACAACAAACCTCATAGCAGAACTAACCATCATAGTAGCCCTATTCAACTGATCTTCACTAACAATCATCCTTACAGGGACAGCAATCCTACTGACAGCCTCGTACACACTATACATACTAATCATAACACAACGAGGCAGCCTACCATCCCATATTAAATCAATCCAAAACTCGTCCACACGAGAGCACCTTCTCATGGCTCTACACATAATCCCCATAATCCTCCTCATCTTCAAACCCGAGCTCATCTCCGGCATTCCCACATGCAAATATAGTTTAACCAAAACATTAGATTGTGATTCTAAAAACAGAAGTTAAACTCTTCTTATCTGCCGAGGGGAGGTTCAACCAACAAGAGCTGCTAACTCTTGCATCTGAGCATAAAACCTCAGCCCCCTTACTTTCAAAGGATAATAGTAATCCAATGGTCTTAGGAGCCACCCATCCCGGTGCAAATCCAGGTGAAAGTAATGGACCTCTCACTAGTCCTAGCCATCTCCATACTACTAGTCCTAACGACACTATCCACCCCAATCATCCTACCGCTCCTACTACCCAACATCAACAACAACCCAATAACCATTGCCAACACAGTAAAAACTTCCTTCCTAATAAGCCTAATTCCAATATCCATCCACATCTACTCTGGAACAGAGAACCTAATTACCCTCTGGGAATGAAAATTCATTATGACTTTCAAAATTCCTATCAGCCTAAAAATAGACTTCTACTCCCTAACATTCTTCCCTATCGCCCTGTTTGTGTCCTGATCCATCCTACAATTTGCAACATGGTACATAGCCTCGGACCCCTACATCACAAAATTCTTTTCCCACCTTCTACTGTTTCTTATCGCCATACTAATCCTAATCGTCGCCAACAACCTCTTCGTGCTTTTCATCGGATGAGAAGGAGTAGGAATCATATCCTTCCTACTAATCAGCTGATGGCATGGCCGAGCAGAAGCCAACACCGCCGCACTACAAGCCGTACTCTACAACCGAATCGGCGATATTGGCCTCATCCTATGCATAGCATGACTAGCCTACACCTCAAACACCTGAGAACTACAACAACTCTCCCACCCCTCCCAAACCCCCACACTCCCCCTCCTAGGCCTAATCCTAGCCGCCACAGGCAAATCAGCCCAATTCGGCCTCCACCCGTGACTCCCAGCCGCCATAGAAGGCCCAACCCCCGTCTCCGCTCTACTTCACTCCAGCACAATAGTAGTAGCAGGGATTTTCCTTCTCATCCGAACTCACCCCCTATTCAACACCAACCAAACTGCCCTTACCCTATGCCTATGCCTAGGAGCTCTCTCCACACTATTCGCCGCCACATGCGCCCTTACCCAAAACGACATCAAAAAAATCATCGCCTTCTCCACCTCCAGCCAACTAGGCCTCATGATAGTTACCATTGGCCTAAACCTACCACAACTAGCCTTCCTACACATTTCAACTCATGCGTTCTTTAAAGCCATACTATTCCTATGCTCAGGATCTATCATCCACAACCTCAACGGAGAACAGGACATTCGAAAAATAGGAGGACTACAAAAAATAATACCGACAACCACTTCCTGCCTCACCATCGGAAACCTAGCCCTCATAGGAACCCCCTTCCTCGCAGGATTCTACTCAAAAGACCAAATTATCGAAAGCCTAAACACCTCCTATCTAAACGCATGAGCCCTCCTACTAACCCTACTAGCCACAACATTCACTGCAATCTACACAATCCGCATAACCGTGTTAGTCCAAACAGGATTCACCCGAATCCCACCTCTAACCCCAATAAATGAAAATAACCCTGCAATCACTCGCCCCCTGACCCGCCTCGCCCTAGGAAGCATTACCGCAGGCCTCCTCATTACCTCCTACATTCCCCCCACAAAAACCCCACCAACAACAATACCCCTATCAATCAAAATCACAGCCCTTGTAATCACAGCCCTAGGAATCGCTATCGCTCTAGAAATCTCAAAAATATCCCAAACCCTAATCCTAACAAAACAAACCCCAACCTACAACTTTTCAATCTCCCTAGGATACTTTAACCCACTAATACACCGCTTCAGCATAAAAAACTCCCTAGCAAGCGGCCAAAACATCGCCTCCCACCTCGTAGACCTATCCTGATATAAACTACTAGGCCCAGAAGGACTAGCCAACTTACAAATGACAGCAGCTAAAACTGCAACCACCCTACACTCAGGCCTAATCAAAGCCTACCTGGGATCCTTCGCCCTATCAATCTTCATCATCCTTATATCAACACAAAGAACAAAACAATGGCCCTCAACCTTCGTAAAAACCACCCACTCCTAAAAATCGTCAATGACTCCTTAATCGATCTACCTACCCCATCAAACATCTCAACCTGATGAAACTTCGGATCACTACTAGGTCTATGTCTAATCACACAAATCGTCACAGGACTACTCCTAGCCATACACTACACAGCAGACACCTCCCTAGCTTTCGCCTCCGTAGCCCACGTATGCCGAGACGTCCAATTCGGCTGACTTATCCGAAACCTCCATGCAAACGGAGCTTCCTTCTTCTTCATCTGCATCTACCTCCACATCGGACGAGGAATCTACTATGGATCCTACCTAAATAAAGAGACCTGAAACATTGGAGTAATCCTCCTACTAACACTCATAGCAACAGCCTTCGTAGGTTACGTCCTACCCTGAGGACAAATATCATTCTGAGGGGCCACGGTAATCACAAACCTATTCTCAGCAATCCCGTACATCGGCCAAACACTTGTAGAATGAGCATGAGGGGGATTCTCAGTGGACAACCCAACACTTACCCGATTTTTCGCACTTCACTTCCTCCTTCCCTTCGTCATCGCAGGCCTTACCCTGGTGCACCTAACCCTCCTCCACGAAACAGGCTCAAATAACCCACTAGGAATCCCCTCAGATTGCGACAAAATCCCATTCCACCCCTACTACTCCACAAAAGACATCTTAGGATTTGCACTCCTCCTTATCTCCCTAGTCAGCCTCGCCTTATTCTCCCCCAACCTCCTAGGAGACCCAGAAAACTTCACACCAGCCAACCCCCTAGCCACTCCACCACATATTAAACCAGAATGATACTTCCTATTTGCTTACGCCATCCTCCGATCAATCCCAAACAAACTAGGAGGAGTCCTAGCCCTCGCTGCTTCCGTACTAGTCCTATTCCTCATACCACTCCTTCACACATCCAAACTGCGATCAATAACATTCCGCCCCCTCTCCCAAATCCTATTTTGAACCCTAGTCGCCAACCTCCTTGTCCTAACCTGAGTAGGAAGCCAACCAGTAGAACACCCATTTATCATCATCGGTCAACTCGCCTCACTCTCCTACTTCACCATCATCCTAATCCTCTTCCCCCTTGCTTCCATTTTAGAAAACAAAATACTCAAAATCTAACCCACAACCCAAATAACTCTAATAGTTTATAAAAACATTGGTCTTGTAAGCCAAAGATTGAAGACTACGCCCCTTCTTAGAGTTTCTTTTTCCTTCCCACCCCCCCCCCTTCCCCCCCCGCACTCATTTTTAGTGCCTTTAGGGTATGTATGTCTTTGCATTACCTTATTTGCCCCATCAGACATAACACTAATGTAGGATACTCCACATAACACCCAACCTCACAACCACCCTAACTCAAACATTTACGCCCAAAAGATAATGTTCGGACCGTAACCTCTCCAGTAACATTCCCATTCCAAGTACCCTCTAGCCCAAATGATCCTACCTACAATGCACCGCAAGCGTCTCATAAGCTCGATCTCGGCTCCAAAGTACTCACTCCCTATCCCAGTATACGAGGTATGTCCCAGTACACCTTTGAACCCTCGAAAGTCATAACTCCAGCCCATCTCCTAAAGACCTATCCTTCTCCTACACCTGTCAAGTACTCCCAAGCCAGAGAACCTGGTTATTTATTAGCCGTGCTCCTCACGAGAACCGAGCTACTCAACGTCAGTGCTGCTTTCGGTTATTGTCTTCAAGGACATACTTTCCCTCTTACCCTCGAAGCCCTCCTTGCACTTTTGCGCCACCGGTTGTAACTTCAGGACCATGACACTGATTAATCCTTCCTCTTTTCTCTTCACAGATACAGCTGCTGGGGGATGGTCACTCCTCCCTCTTTTCGTTATCGCGGCATTTCCCCTCTTTTTCTCTTCTTTTCTTCTGGGGGGATCTTCAATAAGCCCTTCAAAGTGCGTAGCAGGTGATATCTTCCTCTTGACATGTCCATCACATGACCGCCGAACCCATTATGCCCTACTGCCCCAAATGTCATGGTCTAAGGATAAGCCCTACGCAAACTTGACACTGATGCACTTTTACCCCATTCATGAAACCCGCGCTATTTACCGACTAAGCACTGGATAATGAAATGGTTACGGGACATACTTACTTTATTTCCACTTTGCTGGAACTTCGACCTAAACATCCATTTTCCGTTCGTTCATTCTTTTATCGTGTAATTTTTCATCCGTTTAACAAAACAATAAACCACATTCTACTGCATTCGTCAAACCATCACACCATTCATTGCTTGCACAAACATGACACAACGAAAATCAACCCCCACCCAATCAGAAAGAAAGGACTCAAACCTTCACCTCCAGCTCCCAAAGCTGGTATTCTAAACTAAACTACCTTCTGACAACCCCCTAAACCGCCCGAATAGCCCCCCGAGACATCCCACGAACAAGTTCTAACACCACAAACAAAGTCAACAATAAACCTCACCCCCCAATTAAAAACAACCCAACCCCCCACGAATAAAACAAAGCAACACCACTAAAATCCAACCGAACCGACACCAGCCCCGCATTATCAACTGTGCCTGCATCCACCAGAACCCCAAACACCCCACCCAGAACAAGACCCACTACAAGAACTAGCCCCATCCCCAGCATATACCCAATTACACCTCAATCAGCCCAAGCCTCAGGATACGGATCTGCCGCCAACGAAACTGAATAAACAAACACCACCAACATGCCACCCAAATAAACTATAACCAACACCAAAGAAATAAAAGAAACCCCCAAACTTACCAATCACCCGCAACCAGCAACCGACCCAACAACCAGCCCCACAACCCCATAATAAGGCGAAGGATTAGACGCAACCGCCAACCCCCCTAAAACAAAGCATAGGCCCAAAAATAAAACAAATTTCATCATAAATTCCCACTTGGACTCTAACCAAGACCTACGACCCGAAAAATCGTCGTTACCAAAATTAAACTACAGGAACTTTTTCTTTTTATCTTTACACAAACACGCACACACAACTTTCCCCCCCCCCCTTCCCCCCCCGCACTCATTTTTAGTGCCTTTAGGGTATGTATGTCTTTGCATTACCTTATTTGCCCCATCAGACATAACACTAATGTAGGATACTCCACATAACACCCAACCTCACAACCACCCTAACTCAAACATTTACGCCCAAAAGATAATGTTCGGACCGTAACTTCTCCAGTAACATTCCCATTCCAAGTACCCTCTAGCCCAAATGATCCTACCTACAATGCACCGCAAGCGTCTCATAAGCTCGATCTCGGCTCCAAAGTACTCACTCCCTATCCCAGTATACGAGGTATGTCCCAGTACACCTTTGAACCCTCGAAAGTCATAACTCCAGCCCATCTCCTAAAGACCTATCCTTCTCCTACACCTGTCAAGTACTCCCAAGCCAGAGAACCTGGTTATTTATTAGCCGTGCTCCTCACGAGAACCGAGCTACTCAACGTCAGTGCTGCTTTCGGTTATTGTCTTCAAGGACATACTTTCCCTCTTACCCTCGAAGCCCTCCTTGCACTTTTGCGCCACCGGTTGTAACTTCAGGACCATGACACTGATTAATCCTTCCTCTTTTCTCTTCACAGATACAGCTGCTGGGGGATGGTCACTCCTCCCTCTTTTCGTTATCGCGGCATTTCCCCTCTTTTTCTCTTCTTTTCTTCTGGGGGGATCTTCAATAAGCCCTTCAAAGTGCGTAGCAGGTGATATCTTCCTCTTGACATGTCCATCACATGACCGCCGAACCCATTATGCCCTACTGCCCCAAATGTCATGGTCTAAGGATAAGCCCTACGCAAATCTGACACTGATGCACTTTTACCCCATTCATGAAACCCGCGCTATTTACCGACTAAGCACTGGATAATGAAATGGTTACGGGACATACTTACTTTATTTCCACTTTGCTGGAACTTCGACCTAAACATCCATTTTCCGTTCGTTCATTCTTTTATCGTGTAATTTTTCATCCGTTTAACAAAACAATAAACCACATTCTACTGCATTCGTCAAACCATCACACCATTCATTGCTTGCACAAACATGACAACAAAAACACAACAAAAACACAACAAAAACACAACAAAAACACAACAAAAACACAACAAAAACACAACAAAAACACAACAAAAACACAACAAAAACACAACAAAAACACAACAAAAACACAACAAAAACACAACAAAAACACAACAAAAACACAACAAAAACACAACAAGCGTCCTCGTAGCTTAAACCAAAGCATGACACTGAAGATGTCAAGATGGCTGTCACACACACCCAAGGACA